ACACGAATCTTTCAATTCATTTGGCTCTCACGCTCAATTACTTATGATACTTACGAGAATTCCCATATCTTTTTTTAATGTAATGAGCCTGTCTTCTATATCTCTATTTATATTCAAATATAAAAATATCAAAACTGATCACTAATCCAAGAAAATAATATTCGGAGGACTCTTCTGACCAAACAAAAAATTGTCAGCAAAGTTGTTTCTTTTTTTTCTTCAAATCCAAAGAATTTCTCTTACTTTATACGTAGGTCATCAATTTAGCGTTGGATAAAAAAGATAAAAAAAAGTGGAATACCCTTTATTTAATTTATAATTTTTTCCAATCAAATAAAAGGTTCAAATCAGTTTTTTCTCGACATGAGTGTTTTATATCGAAAAAAAAAAATTCCAACTCTTTGTTTTGAAACCTTTTATGTATTAAGATAGTAGTAGAAAGAGTACCATGCTTATATCTGAACTTCAAACGTTTTAGCTTTAACCCTGTTAATGGTCCCACATTATTGGTTGATAGAGAATCAAAGTGGATTTACCAATGACTCACGAAATGCTATGGTTCTTAAATATGATTTCGTAATTTATTCAGAAGTAATTCGCGGAATAATGCACCTTTTCTTTCCTAGGTATACCAAAAAATAAAGTGCAGTTGGTCAGATCCAGCCAATTCTTGAAATAAACAACTCGCACACACTCCCTTTCCAAAAAAAATCAATACACCAAGCACTACACTTAGATTTATTGGATTTGTTGCAAAAATATCGGTATTAAACCCGAAACTTCCGGCGGATGGCCAATAACCCAAGGAAAGGAAAGAATCGGTTACATTTTTCATATGATCTCCTCTTTCGTATTCTTATAGATAAGACTAATTATCTATATTTTTTATTTATTCTAGTATTTTTCTTATTATTTATTTTTATAAATACTACTAAAATATACTACTAAAATAAAATAGAGAAAAAAATAATATTGATTTATATATAATGTATTTTTTTTTTCAATTGTAAATTTCCAATAAGAATGATACTTATTAGAATTAGGTATCGGGTCTTATGTTATATGAGTTTCGAAATATCTCCTTTGTTGCAATACTTCTTAAAAAAAGTTCCATTGGAATACGAGAGTAAAGGAAGAAAGCGAATTGGTGTGCCAAATCCTCCTCCCCCAATCAGTCCTTTACACGGGCGAACGAATAATAAATGGAAATCTGAATATAATTCAAAAAAAGCAAGAGCAGCAAATCCAAAGAAATAAAAAACGAAAAACTATATGTATTTTTAGTTTGTAGGATTAAACAAAGGGATTCGCAAATAAAAGTGCTAATGCCACAACCAGTCCATAAATTGTTAAAGCTTCCATAAAAGCCAGACTAAGCAATAAAGTACCTCGTATTTTTCCCTCTGCCTCTGGTTGTCTCGCGATCCCTTCTACAGCTTGTCCCGCAGCAGTACCTTGACCAACTCCAGGTCCAATAGAAGCAAGCCCAACGGCCAATCCAGCAGCAATAACGGAAGCGGCAGAAATCAGTGGATTCATGATAAGTTCCTCGCACCAAAACAAAAAAATAAAGAAATAGTTAATGATACAATCAACCAACGAATTATGACTTATTTATTCCATGGATAAAATTTATCCAGTCAAAGTAACTAAGAAACCAGAATTGAAATAATAATATTCGTGAATTATCAGAAATATATCGATATCTCTTTTTTTTATTAGTTCCTATCAACTTTGTGAATCTGTACAAATTTTGTTCTTCGATTTATTTCTTTTTTCCTTTCTTACGAATCATTCTTTGAATTCTTTGTTCTTTTTCGTGATTTAAATTCATCCAATTCAATATTAAATTAAAAATTACAGACGAAGACGAAAAAGAAGGACTTTGGTTGGAATCCCTATATAAATTCACATCATAGTAGGGAAAATAAGATATATCTTCAGTTCATATATACTTATATTATATCTAATATCACATATACATGTCTTTCCCCCATAACGTAAACTAACTATTCATATCATTCATATCTTAGATTAGGAAAAAGATCTTTTAGATCTCTTTCCTTTATTCTACAATTTCTTAATCTTAATATCGTAATATCTTTTTTACTATTACTTACTCTAGATCGTATATACCTTAATTTATACCTTATTTCTATATTTATCTTCCCTAAGTGGATTACCTTGATACGCGCATACATTGAGTTAAGCTAAGCTAAAAAAGAGTATGTCGAAAACTAGTCAATGATGACCTTCCATGGATTCTCCTATATAAGCCGCAGCTAAAGTTGCAAAAATAAGAGCTTGAATACCACTTGTAAATAATCCAAGAAACATGACAGGTATAGGAACCACTAAAGGTACTAAAGAAACAAGAACAACAACTACTAATTCATCAGCTAATATATTTCCGAAAAGTCGAAAACTAAGCGATAAGGGTTTTGTGAAATCTTCTAAGATGTTAATGGGTAAAAGGATTGGAGTTGGTTGAATGTATTTA